ATGAAACGATCTAATAAATCCAATTCAATTCTAATAAGTTAGTATATGATTTGTAGTAGAATCGGTAAAGATTAAGTACAAGCAAAATAAGCAGCGACGCTTTTGGAAGTATCAAGAAAATTTTTCTAACATGTAGGAACAATAACATGTTTTGTTGTGCTTCATTAACTCAAACGTCTAAAAAAGATAGAATCAAGATGGATCGCTATTTATTACATACCCCTATTTTTTTCCATTTGATCGGATCTGTACCTTACCTTCTCTCCATTCTCTATGTAAAACAATCGTAAGACAGTCTAGTCAAGAACGGAATAGGAATTCCCTAAAAGAACTTGGTTTTTTTTATTTTAGATAAAAAATATAAAAGTAAAAAAGGCCAATTAATCCATTCAATCAATCTAATTAGTATTGATTGTATTGAATGCCCCAGTACTCAGAGATTTTTATGAGTCTGTAGACATTTTTATGAGTCTGTAGACAAAGTACCTTACGCCGTTTCTGCAATTACTAATTAACTTCCTCTTGAGTATTCACTCTACTTTAAGATCCAATCAGTAGACATTACATTAGTAATGTAAGGGCTATCAGATTAAGGTTTATCAATTCCCCACTACTAGAAACTTGTAGAAACTTGCAAACTTGCCTTGAATCCGAGACGAAAGGATTTACAGCACTTTAGAGGAAAGAACTTTCAGATGTTTAGAATCAAGCAAGTATCAAGAATCCTTTTCTTCCGTTAGGATTACGTTGAGGACAAATTTGGCAAGTTAAATCAGCAAAACAATAGGGGTATTTCGAAGCTTTTGTTGATCAGGCGACACCCGGATTTGAACTGGGGAAAAAGGATTTGCAGTCCCCCGCCTTACCGCTCGGCCATGCCGCCAAGACGATACAAAATAGCTGAAAATATCCCCCCTTTTCTTTTTAGATTGAGTTGAGAAATAAAAAGTGGCTTTTCAGTCACAAAAGCAAAAATTCAGGACAAATCGGGACCATTAACTACCATTAACTATGTGACTGTGAATTCATGAACGATTCTCGGATTTTAATCTACAATTTATAAAATTGTCTTTCCCTAATGATATAAGAAATCCAAATTAATACATAACTAATCAAGATTCAAAAAATAAAAAGAGTCTTCTCGGTTTCGGTTATAGTTATATTGTTATAGTTATATTAATATTATAATAGCAATTATGCATATATGTAAACCCCAGAACCTAAATTGTTTTGCAGATATCTAATCAAATATCTTAACTGTTCTGTATATGATTTTTGTCTATAGAAAATAGTAACTTTCATAGAACACGACATAGGCTGTCCCGAATAGAAATTCAATAAAGGAGGAGATATGTATAGATAGCTAGAGTCATATCTGAACATGTTTAATAAATACAAGTCTTCTTACGCACTTAAATCATATTATATGAATTAGACTCAAAAGTTAGGTAAAAGCGTCTCCTTTATATTATATGCGAATCTTTTGTTTAACTGAATCGATGAAAAATGAAATATTAATCAACTTTTTCGTTTTTCTGATTATTATGTCTTTCTCTCATCAAACAGACCAAATTCGGAATACGCTTATTTTGCTGGTATCTAATCGGATTGTAATATGTAATATCATAATAGTGGTAAAAATGAAATAACTTTTGATATTTTATACAAAGCTAAAACTCCATAAAATAAGTCTAAGTTAAGTCAAATTTTTCATTTTCTTTCCATTTGTGTATCTGTTTCAAATTCCAATTTGCTCTTTATTCCTATGTTCATACTAGGATAAAATTTCATGTGATTTAGTAAACAGAATATTCAATTCCATCGTTGCTAGATCGATCCATATTTTTGGATAAAGAATGATTCAATAATGGGATTTTTTCGATAAATGAGAAATTAAAAATGCTGGGGGATGGAAATGAGGGAACGTCTACAATACCTGGGTTTAATCAGATACAATTTGAAGGGTTTTGTAGGTTTATTGATCATGGCTTAACCGAAGAACTTTATAAGTTTCCAAAAATTGAAGATACAGAGCAAGAAATTGAATTCCAATTATTTGCGGAAACATATCAATTAGTGGAACCATTGATAAAAGAAAGAGATGCTGTATATGAAGCAATCACATATTCTTCTGAATTATATGTATCTGCGAGATTAATTTGGAAAACCAGTAGGGATATACAAAAACAAACCCTTTTTTTTGGAAACATTCCTCTAATGAATTCCCTGGGAACCTCTATAGTAAATGGAATATACAGAACTGCGATCAATCAAATCTTGCAAAGCCCCGGTATCTATTATCGGTCCGAAGCGGACCATAACGGAATTTCGGTCTATACCGGCAGCATAATATCAGATTGGGGAGGAAGATTCGAATTAGAGATTGATAGAAAAGCAAGGATATGGGCTCGTGTAAGTAGGAAACAGAAAATCTCTATTCTAGTTCTATCATCAGCTATGGGTTTGAATCTAAGGGAAATTTTAGAAAATGTTTGCTACC